ATACACAAATCAATCAAATTACGGAAGGCTTCATGAAGTGCTTCTTTCGGAGTTAAACTCCCATTTGTCCATATTTCGAGAAAGAGTATTTCTTGTTTTTGATTCCCATTCCCATACGAATGAATACTATGATTCACATTTCGAACAGGCATGAATACAGCATCTATAGGATAATTTCCATCTTGCAAGTTATCCGGCAGTTTTAGAAGATAGCCGCGATTTCGCGCGATTTCTAATCCAATACATAAACTAATTGGTTCTGTCAAGGTAGCTATATGTTGTGTATTGTCGACGATTTCTACATAAGGCGGTAAGATGATATCTTGAGCAGTTACATCTCCAGGACCCCTGACACAAATAGACGCGTTACAAGTTCCATAGAGATTACTTCTCAATACAATTTCTTTCGAATTTATTAAAATTTCATGGACCGATTCTTGAATACCCATTATAGTAGAATATTCATGGGGGACGTTCTCAGATTTTACACGTGTGATACATGTTCCTTCTATTTCTCCAAGCAAAGCTCTTCGCATCGCAATGCCTATTATGTCGGCTTGTCCTTTCATAAGTGGAGACAGAATAAAGCGACCATAATAAAGACGTTTACTTTCTGTTCTTGATTCAACACACTTCCACTGTAGTGTCCGAGTAGATACTGTTACTTTCTCTCGAACCATAGTAATAATTTGATTTGATTGAATTATTTATTTCTCTTGTTTCTCGTGAAATTTCTTCATTGTTCATTTCTACACACGTCTTTTTTTCGGAGGTCTACAGCCATTATGTGGCATAGGGGTTACATCCCGTATAAAAGTTAATAGTATACCACTTCGACGAATAGCTCGTAATGCTGCGTCTCTTCCGAGACCGGGCCCTTTTATCATGACTTCTGCTCGTTGCATACCTTGATCCACTACTGTACGAATAGCATTTGCTGCTGCAGTTTGGGCGGCAAAGGGTGTCCCTCTTCGCGTACCTTTGAATCCACAAGTACCTGCCGAGGACCAAGAAACCACCCGACCCCGTACATCTGTAACCGTGACAATGGTGTTATTGAAACTTGCTTGAACATGAATAACTCCCTTTGGGATTCCACGTGCACTCTTACGCGAACCAATACGTACATTCCTACGCGAACCGGTTCTCGGTATAGCTTTTGCCATATTGTATCATCTCCTAAATATATGGATATATCCATTTCATCTCAAAAGAGATTCTTTTTTTGTATATTGAGTTCTTTAGCAAGTCAGATTATCCTTGTCTTTGTTTATGTCTCAGGTTGGAACAAATTATTCTAATGCGCCCCCGCCTGCGGATTAGTCGACATTTTTCACAAATTTTTCGAACGGAAGCTCTTATTTTCATATTTGTTATTCCTTATCTTAATTCTGAATCTATTTTTTGGTGGAAAATAAGTTTCTTGCAATTTTTCATCTCGAATCGGAATGAATAAAAATCACCTAATCTTTCGAATCCTTGTTTCGGAGTCGATAAATTATACGTCCTCTGGTTGAATCATAACGACTTACTTCAATTTTTACTTTATCCCCCGGCAGTATCCGTATAAAACTACGTCGGATCTTTCCTGAAACATAACCTAAAATCAGATCCTCATTATCTAACCGAACCCGGAACATGCCATTGGGAAGTGATTCAGTAATTAAACCTTCATGAATCCATTTTTGTTCTTTCATTCCAGGTAAAGTCCCCCTGAAGTATCAACTAATGGAGAAGAAAGGATATTAGACAGCCGATCCTCTTTCTTTTTCTTTTTTTTACAAATAGGAAGAGGTTTCGGATTCAATTTGTATATTAAAAGGATTACCATATATAACACAAAATTTCTCCGCCGATTCCTTCTAGTCGAGCCTCCCGGTCTGTCATTATACCTCGAGAAGTAGAAAGAATTATAATTCCCATCCCACCGAAAATTCTAGGAATTCGTTGAGAGTTGGAATAGATTCGTAGACCCGGCCGACTAATCCGTTTTAAATTTAAAAAATTTCTATAGGGTCTTTTCCTATTCCTTCTATGTCGCAGGGTTAAAACCAAAAAATATTTGTTTTTTTCTCGATGTTTTCGGACGTTTTCGATAAACCCCTCTCGGAAAAGTATTTTAACAACATTTTCGGTAATATTTGTAGATGCTATGCGAACAACTCTTTTTCTATCCATATCACCATTTCGTATAGAGGTTATTATCTCAGCAATAGTGTCTCTACCCATGATGAACTAAGATGGTTGGTGCTTTCAAATTGTATAGAATCAACATGTTTTTCTGTTTTTATTGGTTTCAATATAGGAATTTTTCAAGGTGTATACGTGAGACACAATATTACGAATTAATTTAGTTCTTAATCCATTTCTGCCAAATAAATCAAAGATGTTACAATCTTATCTTATAATACCTCGGGAGCTAATGAAACTATTTTAGTAAAATTTAATTGTCTTAATTCCCGGGGAATTGCACCAAAAATTCGAGTTCCCTTTGGATTTCCTTCTTGATCAATCACAACTGCAGCATTGTCATCATATCGTATTATCATACCGCTGTCACGTTTTAGTTCTTTACAGGTACGAACAATCACAGCTCTTACTACTTCTGATTTTTCTAGGAGCATATTTGGTACTGCTTCTTTGATCACACCAACAATAACGTCACCAATATGGGCATATCTACGATTACTAGCTCCTATGATTCGAATACACGTCAATTCTCGAGCCCCACTGTTATCCGCCACATTCAAATTGGTCTGAGGTTGAATCATGTCAATTTTTTTGTCTATGCTTACAATGCAAAAGATGAAGAAAATAAAAGAGATATTGTTTGTCAACAAAAAAAACAAACCTGCGATTTTGTTTTATTCCCAAAACTCGTTTCTGTTGGTTCTACATTTTTTTTACGAAATAAGAAATTGAGTTCGTATAGGCATTTTTGATGCTGCTATTAAAATAGCCCTTCTAGCAACATTTTCGCTTACTCCACCCATTTCATATAGTATTCGTCCCGGTTTAACAACAGCTACCCAATATTCAGGGGATCCTTTCCCCGAACCCATACGTGTTTCGGCAGGTCTTACTGTAACCGGTTTGTCTGGAAATATACGGACCCATATTTTTCCACCACGGCGTGCATTTCGTGTCATTGCTCGTCGACCCGCTTCGATTTGTCTAGACGTGATCCAAGCGGGTTCAAGTGCCTGAAGAGCATATTTACCGAAACAAATATGATTACCTCGATAAGATATTCCCTTCATTCTTCCTCGATGTTGTTTACGGAATCTAGTTCTTTTGGGCATATAGTTGATAGTTGGTTCGGAATTCCATCTCTACTACAGAACTGGACATGAGAATTTCTTCTCATTCAGCTCCTCGCGAAGAAAAGGATTGAAATTTGAATTTCTATTAATTTGAATAGATATTCGAACATTTTTCGAAATAATAGTTTTTCTAACGTTTTAATAAATCTTTAGTTTCTTTTGTCCTTTATCCAAGTTTTTCAAGTCAAAGAAAAAAGCTTTCGCGGGCGAATATTTACTCTTGCAATCCCTATGTCGTAGCGCTTGGTCGTCACTTCTCAGAATAGATGAATTGCTTTCCGGTTCATTTCGCCATCCTTACTAGTGAATGAGTAAGATTCATTTGTTCAATAAAATCTTTTGCATTCACAGGTCCCATCGTTCCCACCGCTTCGTACTTAAATGGTTAGGTCAGAATTATACAACGGAGCTCATAACATAATTTCTTTTTGAGTCAACCCTCTTAGTCTTTATTGGCCCTAAGCTCTTGATTTTCTTAATATATATTAATAATTCATTTATTCTTTCATTTTCGAAAAAGAAATTGAGTATTGATGCTTTATTACACTGTCTTTTCTGAGATGATTCATAGACCTTACATATTGGAATTCTATATCATAGATATTCTTTTTCTCCCTTTCTCTCATTCTTCCATTTATTCGCACCTTTCTTCTATATTTTGTTTTAAACTTAGCATTCAAGTTTATTCAAAAAAATTGCAGTTGCTACAAAGATATGAATGATTTATCATATCTTGACTGGTTCTTTAGATCCAGATAATACGAAGTGATGAGTTGGCTTTCATACTACCGACCCTAAAAAAACCAACGAGTCACACACTAAGCATAGCAATTATATCACAAAGTCAATCGACTTTTTATTCAATCCTATAGAATTAAGAATTAGTTTGATTGACCAGAAAAAAAAAGGAAGGCCTTCCTTTTTTTCTTCAATCTATGCATAGACGGTAAAAACAATTCAAGTTTTCTTAGTCCTCTTCCTTGTCTATAAAAATCCAAATTTTGATGCCTAATACCCCATAGATAGTCCGAACTGTATAGGAACAATAATTAATTTTTGCGCGAATGGTTTGTAGGGGAACCCTACCCTCTCTGATCCATTCAACACGTGCAATCTCTTTTCCGTCGATACGCCCTGCAATTTGTATTTGAATTCCTTTTGTGTCTGCTTGTTCAGTTAATTCAATGGCCTTTTTCATTGCTTTTCGAAATGAAACTCTATTCTTTAATTGTCCAGCTATAAATTCTGCAAGAATATTAGGGTTTCCATAAGGTTTTGCAATTCTTGTGATAGCAATATTAAGTTTTCGGTTCACATAATGAAATTCTTTTTGTAGATTCATCTGTAATTCTTCTATTCCTCGCGGTCGACTTTCAATCAATAACTTTGGGAATCCCATATAGATGATCACCTGGATCAAATCGATTCTTTTTTGAATCTCTATACGGGCAATTCCCTCAGTGCCGGAGGATATTCGCATATTTTTTTGTACAGAATTTTTAATAAAATCTCTTATTTTTTGATCTTCTTGTAGACCCTCAGAATAATTTTTTGGTTGTGCAAACCAAAGCGAATGATGACTTTGGGTTGTACCAAGTCTGAAACCAAGTGGATTTATTTTTTGTCCCATACTACCCCACTACTATATACATTAGGATATACCATAGTTTTCCTTTC